AGTGCTCCACTCCGACAGAGAAGGAACGGAAAGGTCGGCCAATAAGGATCAAAGATGACCGCCTAGTGGCAACGAGCCCACTAGGAAGACCCGCCTTTCAGAAAAGATAGACACAAGGAACGCGAGGAAGAGGGCGACACGAAAAGGAAATCGCCCTCCTGAAACGGTACCCTCGTACGGACTTGACAGCTTCAGCGTACAAGGACCGGGGCTGAGACCAGAACATAGAACACATCACCATAAGTCTCAGGGGGGGTCATCCCCGTGGTAGGAAACACGTCCTAGTTCCTTACCGCAAATTACCCGGCGTCACTCCTTACCCCAACCAATACCATGAAAGCCCTACCTTACCATACACAACTACCATAATATCAAATCTGACCTTCCCCCCAGAATCCAAGAAAAAATAGCGGTAAGTGCAAGCCCGAATGAAAAAACTAACTATTAGAAGCGGGTTACCTATCCCTTTCTAAGTCACCTGGCATACGCCCCAGCCCTGATCCGAAAAGGACAACAACAATTCCAGGAGACAGGCGCCCTGTCTGTTCTGGCTGCTGAGCCGAGAATCCGTTTTTTGATCTGGACGGAGAGAGGAATCATTCCAATAGCTGCCTTGATTTTGAACTAGTTATTTCGTACAGTTCTGATACAGAACTAACTCACTAGTATGGATGGGCCCTATCAGAATGGTATCCTCGAGTGCTTCTGAGGGGCTTCTAGTCCTTCTTTCTTGACTCGTTTCGCAACGACGAAATCAATGGAATTTCTTCTTTTGCCCCAGGCCTCACCGGTGAACTCGAGGGAGCTGCTAGCTTCATTCAGTTCTTTACTCAGCCTCAATGGGAGTGGTTCAAGTCAAGCCCCCCGGAAATAGAAAGAAGCTCCGGCGGGCGGCCCCAGCTTCCGGCTCTCTTGATCAGGCCGTCGTATTTTGGGGAGGCGACTCCCGAAGCAGGGAGCCACTCCTAGACCAGCAGAATTAGATGAACGAGCTAAAAAGACTATTCCCTTTATGACCTAAAACAAGCCCTACCAAACTATTTAATAAAATGAAAGCTGCTTGCCCGGATGATCGTCGCTCCACTACTGCTTACTCTGTTTTCCTTAGCACCAATCTTCTCTCTTGAGGCACAAAGAAAGAAGCGACTGTGTCCAGGTCTAGCGCCGAGGCCGAATATAAAGCTCTTGCCGTCACCGCATCTGAACTCCTATGACTTTCCTACGTGCTTTGCGATCTGGGTCTTCGTTTCTCTCTCCCTTCACTTCTATACTGTAACAATATCAGTGTCACCCTTTACTCCATAGGGCTGTTCACCCGGTCTTCCATGCCTGAAGGAAAGATGATGTCGAATTTGATTATCACTTCGTTCGGGAGAAAGTTGCTCGTGGCGATCTTAAGGTCCTTTACGTGCGGACAGAGAAGAAGATGGCGGATGTGTTCACTAAAGGCCTCTCTTCCTCTCGCTTCTTCCAGCCGCGTGACAACCGGCTACTCCACCATGGGGATGAGCAGAGGGAAGTGGCCTTATAGAAGTAAGGGGCAAGTTCTGGGCAAATGCTCAACGAAAGTCTTGGTGAATCGCTTGATCCAACTCATGTTTACCACTGCTCTATCAAGACGGGCCCAAATACAGTTATTCCCAGATTGGTTATTACACCACGTGTATTTGCTGCCTTTATATCCACAAAAAAGCATGCCCCATTACGTAAAGGGGCGTGAATCATCTCCTGAAATTCCAGCATCGCATTATTATTAGGGGGCCGACCTCCAAGCTTTTCATGAGTTTCAGCGAGAATATGAAAGTATCCTCCCATAAACCAAGCATCATTAGATGAGACCGCTATTGTTTTTCATTCATCCCACAACAAAGGGCGATCAGTGATGCTGGATTTGGCATAGATAAAGGATAGCCTAATAAGGGTAAAGGTAAATCCCAGTATAGATCAGCCGTGAAACATTGAGTTGAGGTTCGAATATTTTTTACCTGCATATCATCACTCCAACCAGATTTTGCTGTCCTCCGTGCTCTTGTTGCTGGTATTAGGGAGGCCCATCTTTCTGCCAATCTGCTGCATCCTCGAATGTTCTATCATAGGTTCAAGAATGGCTGCAATGCAAACTTTCTTTTTTTAATATTCTAAAGTCTTCTACGAGATTCAGATCTTGCTATACCCCGAATATTCAAGATAAGAGCTTTCATCATGAAGTTACTGAAAGTGGGGATGAGCTACATCTTGCTGTACTGATCTAGATTTAGATCTAGTAAGAGGTCCACCCTTTACTTTGGAGTTTTCAACTTTTTCAGCTTGAGCATGAATCTCATGATTCTGATTTTCCTCAACCGGAATGAGGATGCCCCCCTTACTAGAAAGGGACAACCAAGCTGCTTCAGCCCTTTGATTATTAGTCGGGGCTCGCTCAAAAAAAATATGTTCCTTATCTGATAAGAAAGCAAATTGGTCGAGCCCTTTAATTTAAGTAAGAAATTTATTACCATCCATGATGAAGGAAGTAAGATCAAAATCAGAAGAAGCTTTTCGTCTCCTTGATAGCTGGAAGTTTTAAAATTTTCTGACCCAAAAGAACAATCTCTATCGCTGCTGATATTCAAGAGATTCTTTGCTGATCTGCTCACCTGCAATGCTTTGGGCTTAGTCTTCTCTATGCTAAGAAAAGAGAGAGAACTGCAAAAAATCTCTTTGAATTTCTATGAACAGAATCGGATTTATTCGAAAAGATATCTGCCAACGTCTCTTCTTTTGGAACGATATCAGAATGATTGTTCTCAGAGATATGGCAATGAGACTGCTGTAAAGGAGGATTACTAGCATTGATATCATCATGAGTGGATTGATGAATCAATGTATTGAGAGCAGATGGAGCAGGATCATGAACGATCAAATCAGTGCTCGAAATCTCAATACAATTGTTCTGCTGGGAGTGCTTATTCAACTTCATTGATTGCCGTTGGGGAGGGATCCAAAGTGAAAGTTGGGTGGGTAGACGTCTCTTTATCTGAGGGCTGAATAACGATCTGGTTGTTCTGATGATTATCAATGGCTTTCGTGAGAATCTGAGGCCTTGAGTTTGGCCTTACTCATTTAGGGCTTGCCCTATTGGGTAAGGATCTTTGTGAAAGGCTTTCTGAACCCTTTTTCGGTTTTTTCTCTTTTTTCCATAGGTTGAAGAAGATGTCTGCAACTTTCATTGTCGTGGCCTCGAAGCATGCAGTGGGAACAAAACTTAGGAACTCTCTCGTAGATGATTTTCTGCCATTTTCCTCCTGCACCCATTCCTAACCAGATCCGATTTGGCCTAGGCTTTAAGAGATCTATCTCCACGCAGACGCGAGCGTTATATTTGCACAGTGGTCTGGCCACACCAACCCTATCGTTGGGCCATCAAATCTCAGAACCCTACCTATCACCTCTGCAATAGATTTAAGGTAGTCTGAATTGAAGAAATTAAGGGGAAGGTTTGGGAGAGAGATCAAAAGCGGTGCAATAGAAGATTCAAACCGCGGATCAAACCAAAGAGACCAGAGAAACTTGAAATAATAAGCCTTAATGACGAGAGATTCCCTGGTCCAAGCTTGAATGAAATCTTCTTGTGATGAGAACCTCATAATAACATGTTTTGGATCGAGTAATCCAATATGAACTTCGCTGTTCATCATCCAGTGAGTGCAAACATGAGGTCTAATCTCATCTACAGAGGGACGGCCTGAGGATAACTTTCTATCAAAGAAAAGCGTAATGGATCTACTGATCTGTGAATCTCATCATAAGTGAAGCACACACCCGGCTCCCCTTGATGAGAGATCGGGCTTTTTTAAAGGAAGGGGCTATGTTGTAAAGGTGGCGGACGAGAGTTTTTTTTTCCACCATAGCACTTAGAAGAAGAAGGATCTGGTGGTCGGGATGAGGATCCTCCATTAAAGAAAAATTTGGCAGCAGTCAAAGTGGCCGGATCGGCCATGGTTGGCCGGAAAAACCAGCCGCATCAGGAGAATGTTGTTGGAGGAGCATTCTACCCATAAAAGCCACTCCGGCCTCTTTCTATTCCCCGTTCGAATGATTGATTGAACGATGAACCCGGACGACTGGGAGAGAGGCGCATCTGTCTGAATGATGAACGAGTCGCGGGCACTCCGTGCTTCATTTCGTCGAATTTGAAATTTCTCTATCAAGATAGAATGAGTCAATGCGCATTCCCTGCCCAGATGTGGGCCGGTAGCGCAGAATGGGGCACTGTGCCTTAGGCTCGTCGTACAATCATTGGAGGGGCCCGCCTTTACATGGCACGCCCACCTCTCTGAAGAGTCGATCCCGACTTGGGAAGCAAGGGTCTCGGAGTTCATCAAGCAGTTCAGCAACACACAAAGAAGGGTTGGAGTGCCCGAACAACTCAAGACCAAGCAAAGGGATAATGAACCTGTCACGGAGTTCATTGCAAGGTGGCGAGCCCTTACTTTTGCCTGTCCCCAGAAGTTGACTTAGAAAGAGCTCCTCAAGATGTGCATGAACAACTTCAGGCACGACTTATCATCGAGACTCCTGCCCCAAACCTTTAAGGGATTCGACGACTTGTGCACTAAAGCTCACGATGTGGAAGCACATCTTAGCAAACGGCGGCGTCCTACGAAGTACTTGAAGTTCGTTCTGTTACCTTATTAAGAAAGTAGATGAATCACTCTCTTTCTCTATTAGAAAAGTGGACTTCTTTTTCACAGCCTATATGCGTATGCGGAAAACGAGAGTCCTTACTTTTCTTTCTTTTGCCCTGAAATAATTGGGGGGCTATCGGTTCCGTTCTGTTCTCTCTCTCTACCTCTTCTTTTTTACTTTTCTTTAAAATCTTTTATGCTCGGCTATACCAACATGGGAAACCTGGCTTCCCTCCCTTTGAAGTGCATTTATCAGATCAGCTCCCCGAGTCAGACGAAAGGGGGTGAAAGGCCCAACTTATTCATTCATGGCCTATTTTTTTGTTTTGTTTGATTGATCTTTCTTTCGTATTCATTCGACCTGAGGCAAAAGAAAAAAAAGTCATACAAAGAAAGGTTCTTTCATGCAATGCATAACGGGCGGGCCCCCTATGGATTCCTTCAACTCAATGAATGAAGGGAGGAGTATGAGGAAGAGCTCTTTATGTGATCTCACTTTACCACCATCTGAAATGCGCGAAACTTCGATTGGTGGAAGACAGTCCATGAAGATTCTCCCTTTTCTTACGTGCAATTCCCCTCTTTCGGTAAGCATCCAGTATCTCAGCAAATGAACATTTCTCTAAGCTTATCCTGTAGCTTATACGTCGTTTGAAAGCTGCTTCAAGGATCCAACGAATAGCTAAGGTTTGTTGACGATCCTTGGCTACAATCCCAGGGACATCATAAATAGTACCCGCTATTCCTACTTTTTCCACTTCGCATATGGGCTTTATATTCTCTACGGCGTCAACCATAAGTTTGATTACATCGCGTTCAGTTCGAGCCGGGCGATGAAAAGTTTGATAAACAATAGCACGAACTCTCGTTCTTTTACCTTCTTTCATGCGAAAGTTGACCAACTTCTTGATCAATTGTTTTTGTTCACCATCCAAGCCCCCCATATAGCTAAGAATTTCCGAGCAATTGGAAGCCGCTTTCGATGACGAGGCCGAAAAATTGATATTACGCAATCGTTACTGTCCATCTTTATCAGCCAACTCCCCTGTTTCTCTCTTTCTCGGTCACGAACACTATGTCACTCTTTGCGTTCCCTCCTCTTATTTTAAACCTTTTTGCCACTGCTCGATATTCTTTCTATTTCTTTCTTATTATTGGGAGTTTGCCTATGCTATAGACTCTGTTTCAAGCGACTCCCCTTTATATATTAAAATAGGGAATCACCCGCCTTTTTTACTCAACTGCTTCATCACGTCAGAAATTTGTTGGTTGAAGGGCCGAGCAGCGAAGAACAGCGGCACCGGAATTTCACAAACACGCTGAACACTTAAAATATCTGACAGCCTAAGACAGACAACATACACTTCCCTTTATACACCACTTTTTCTATTAACTCTTCCATAAAGCGGAAAGGCTACTTTCTTTATAGGAAGCAACCACTCACAGGTCAAACCATCTCACACTAATCAAGATGAACTATTATACGCATGACTTTATCCAGAAACAACTCAATCAATCAATTACCTTATTTAAGATACGCCCAAATCCATTCAACCAGCCACTCAAGGGTTTGGAGTTACCATTTCCGCTATTCCTGCCAAGGAATAGAGTAAAGGGACTACCGATACCCCTTCGCGTTCGCTTTGGTTTAGAGTAATCGCTTGTTCCTTCAGTCTTCAGAGGTAAGCTCTTTTCCCTTCTTCCTAATGGACTACGAGGACCCTAGGATTTAGGACTCTTATAAGGAAGGATTATTGGCCTACTGCTGCCTTACCACTAGCTTAACACTAGCAGCACAGGCTTACCTATTAATCACAGACCCCCTTCCTTACTTGCTTACTTCCTTGCTTGCCTGGAGAGAAAGAATCTTAGAAAGAAAGGATCCCCTACTTACTTAGTACAAGGAAGGGAAAGACTTACTAAAAGACCAAAGACTGGCTTCCTTACTGTCTTGGCTCCTAGGACTTCTTACAAGGAATGGGAAGATAGAGAAAGAGAGACAAGAAAGAAAGAGATACAGGAAAGCTAAGGATATAACGAAGGGCGAAAGGGAGCACAGAAAGGCGCAATACCAAAGCTTTTTTGAAAGAGAAGAATGCGCCATAGGTTTCTTCCTGCTTTGCTTTGGGAAGGGGCATTGAAAGAACACAGACATAGTGGAAATGCTCCTAGACTAGAGAAGGTTCCCTCGTAAGTCTGATCCTCTCAACTCATACTACAGCAGGGAAATCTACTTTTCTGGACAGGGTCTTCCTTCTCGGAGAATAGGTCTACTATGCTGAAGCAGAAGGGAACAGGATGCTTATTTAAATGTCGATGAGACTAGTCAGGATGCTCCCTGTAGTACATTCCCAGATCTGAGCTACCTGGATCAACCCACCAATTAGTACAGTTCGTCAGTGAGTACGTGGGAATAGCCCAGTAATGAATAGATATATCAGTCACCGGGTAAAGAAGCGAGGCGAGGCGTACCATCTACCTAGGGCCTTTGCTCCCGCTTTCTTGACCACTGACAGGAATACCTAATCCGCTCCTTTTTTCTTCACTTTTCTTAACCCGATGAAAAACTTCCCGCAACACTGCCCATACAAGAAGTTCCTCTCGTTCGGAACTGACCATAGCATGGCTATTCCTACTAAAGGCAAGAGTCACTGACCGAAGGGACGGGAAAGCCTCATTCGAATCAAACAAATCCCATCTCTGTTGTTGAATAGGGGGATCAGTTCTAAGGGTCACCCCTCTCGGAAAGCGAATCCTGCTCCCGCACGCAAGCCCTGGTTTTTTGAATAGAACCTGAGGACAAAACAGCAGCAGATCAATCCGATAGCATATCTATACCTAGGAGCAGCACTGGCTAAGGATCAGCACCTGTAAGCGGAGCCGAGCAGGGCTGGGAGCGAAAGCGATAGAGGTGGGGGTAGAACGGGATCAATCCCTTTCCGCCCGATTAGACACCGCCTATCTTTCGTCCGGTCCGAGGTGACTAGTGGGGTAATCACGGAAGCCGGTTTCTTACTGAAATCTTGCCTCGGTCAATCGGTTGAGCGTCTATCGGAAGGGAGCTTTTCGGCGCAAGTGGCAGAACTAGTGGACTATCTTCTGACCTTAGATCCTGCCCCCCATGTGAAGTCCTCCCTCGAAGAGAAGAGGTTAAAAACAGTTTGCCTCGACTGACAGCGATCGTGAAGACTTCCCGAGGCTGTCTAGATGAGCTCCATGATAAGAAGAACATGAGGAAAGTTTTGTCAGAGGAGCTGCGTTCGGACGTGGTGAAGTTCCGATGGTACGCCGACCTTAAAGAGGAGGAACGTCGGTTAAGAACCCAAGAGACGGAGTTCAAAATGAAACTTGAGCAACTGTCCTCCTGTCTGTCCTTCTTAGAAAGTAGGTAAGCCTCTCTCCTGTCTGTTATCAAATCGGCTGTTGAAAGATCGGCTGCCCGAGTGAAAGTAGGAATGCCGGTTCTTGGTAGGATTCTATAATGCCTGCTTCTGGTTTTTAGACGAGGAAAGCAATCCCATCAGTGCGGTCAGTCCAGTCAAGTTCTTGACTTCGGTCGTAGGTTGAAAGTCAAAAAGTAGCTGCTCTCCTAGATGCACGAATGAGGAGAGAAAGAAGCAAACGAGCCAGAGAAAGAAAGGAGAGAGAGTGCTTTATCACACAATATTTGCCCGCTCTCAGTCAATCATGGAACGATCTTTCCCCTCAGGATGTGCCCTATAGGAGCGCAAGCCTTTTTCACAGAAGAGGATCTTTGCCACAGAACGAACTCTTCCAGATGAGGATGTTAGCGAATAGGCTTTCAACTAATCTCTTTTCTTCCCAAGGCTAGCTGTCTCAGTCCCTTGTTCTCATTCTAGTCTCGGTCTAATCAGTCCTTCTTCCTAGCTGCTATGGAATCCGCTCTTTCGTAAGAGAAGAGGAGTAGAGGGGAGAATCACCCAAGAAAGCAGTAAGCCAAGGAAGCAAGGGGACAAAGGGTTGGTAGCACGCTTACGGTCTCATTCCAGTCATTCTGGGCAAGACAGTCGGAAGCGAGCCAAAGGGTCGGCTTTCTTTCCTGGAATGACTGAAGCTGGCTTGATTGAATGAATGGATTGAATGGACAGCTACGGATTGGCACACTGAACTCGTACCTAGGAACTCACTAACGAAATCAAAGTCTTCACTCTAAAGTTCCCTATTGGATAAGAAGGAGCTCATTCAATATTATCTAAAATATCCCCTCACACATCCGATTCATCACTTGCAAACTTCAGCTTGAAAGCGGCTTCCTACTGTACTGATTGGACTTCGCGCTGGTACTAGGAGTCAAAGAAGTACCTCTTCCCTGTCCTACGGGTAGACTAAGAAGGATCTCTTATATAAGATATTCTCTCAGCCCTTGGCTTTGCCCCTAGGTTCCTTCTTTGCTGCTTGGCTTGGCTGCTTTCCTGTCTCAACCCGAAAGGCTCAAATCATTTCACTTTCCCTACACCGCCCCTTTCCCTCTTCGCCCAAGGATAATCACTAAGATTATGTGCTCTATGCCTATTCTTTTTTTATTATACCTCCAGCCCCTCATCGAGCAGGAAATAGGAAGAGAATCGGACAAAGAGCTGTTAGCAGGGCTTGTTCACGAATGCCCTCTTGCTGTTTTCTTGAATAAGCTGTTTTCGACGCTAACTCGAAATGGAATAAGAGAATAAAGATGAAATTGAATAAAAAAGATCGGACGATTCTTTACCTTCAGCTTAGATTCGCATGAGGACGATTTCCGCCTCTAGTAAGAAGGAGATCGGATTGAAAATACCAGTGAGCATGGCTAACCGGGGACGAGACGACTTCATCCTTATTTACCGAACGAGACGAATCATTGCGAGTTTACGAGCTTGACTTCATCTAAATATCAATTGTATATGAACTCCTTGTGGAGTGAAACAAGGAAACTTTTTAGATCTCTTGGCGCTACCAATAGTCATTACCTTTCTTTCACTTATAGCCTCTTTAAACAGTCAACTAAAGAGTTTTTCTCTTTTGTTTAGAGAGAGCTAGGTTTCCCGAAAGTTCGTACTGGCAGGAAGGGTTGTCTCGCTCAGTGTCTTCGTTCCGATCACCTTCAGGTCAGGATACTTAAGTGGAATGGCTAGTGGACTGGATTGCCTTACAATATAGCCTATGATGTTGATGACTCTCCTCAGCATATGAAGATATAGATTCTTCCCTTTCATATTAACCCGCTGATTCCGGTGCTACTAGTTTGGCTGATCATTCCTTATTAGTACGATTCCGAGACTGATTAATCTTATGATTAAGATTCTCAAGACGAACGAGGATTTGAAAGAGCTCTTTCTTGTCTTTATTGCGATGCCTAACCTAAAAAGAAAAAAGATTGTTAGCTGTCCGGGAAGCTATTGACCGGGGGGGGGGATACGGAGATGAGTCACTCACGGAGATAGATTAGTGACATGACTTCCCTGACCGGATGGGGGGAGTTCCGAGTATGAGATATTAGTATAATAGCCAGACTAGAAGAAAGGAGATTAGTTAAACAACCAATCGTAAGCGAACCAAGGACACAAAAGAAGAATCGGAACTAGAGCGGTAGTTAAGCCGGTAAGCCAGAAGTAAGCTTAGTAGTTTTTATGTCTTATTGATATTAAACGAGTAGAAGAAAGGCTTCTGTGTTGAAACGGAGTCCACGGATCTAATCTACCAAGTAGCCGAAGGGCAGTGCAGATGTTCATACAACCAGTGCGTGTTACTACTCAAGCTGCGACTCCTTACTGGATGAAATTAGGCAGATAAAAATGTGCCTTTCCAGCTGTTTGGGTGCTGCTGTTGTGGGTAAGGTTTTTAATACGGTATCGGTTACGAGGAGAACATTTAGATTCTCGAGAGAGTGTCTTAAGCATTTCACGGAACACAAAAGCATTCCCTTGCCTTAAGGGAGTGAAATGAACGTTTGTTACTTACTTCACTTAAGTGAAGTTGTTGTTTAGTTGAGTTGTTGAGTCTGAGTCCATTGGTTTAGTAAACTTACTTTTTTCGGAGTAGCATAGAGTTGATATACGAAAATTTTCTATCATTTTGTTTTACGAACTAGAACCAAGAAAAACATTCAAGTGTTGGATGGATTGGCTGTTTTGTTTGCTACCCTATTGCCTGAGATCTTTGCCCAAGTTGTTGACCTCACCTCTGCTCAAGAAATTTGAAATGAGTTGCCATTCTCTTTATGCCAAAGAAAAAAGGGCTCGAGAACTTTAACTTGAGCTCTTTCAAATAAAGTAAGGGATCTATGAAAGTTTCTGAGTACCTAAAGAAAATCCTTTCCCTTGATTTTTTTTATGATAAACTGACTATCATTAAGAAAGGAGTGCCTGACTCTGCCCTTGTCATGATCACTTTTAATGGTCTTGGTGAAGATTATCGAGTGTTTGTAACTTTTCTTTTCAGTAGAGAAAAGGTTCCCGCCCTGCACGAGCTGCGACCTCTTCTCCTCGTTGAAGAAGCTCGTTATCATTCCTCCATCCCAGCATCTTCACCTAATCAAGCTCTTATTGCCTAAGTCAGCAACAATCCACCCTTTAGAGTTATAGGATTCTTTTGAGGGCAGGGCCGAGGGAAAACAACTCCAACTGGACTAGTAATGATCCTTCCTGGACTCCCTCTGAATCATGTTCTCGTGGGATACTTGGAGCTCATCCAAATGGACGTGGAGCTTCCACCTTGCTTGTGCCAACAAAGTGGCAAACCTGGCTATCTTGCTGTTTGATGTTCTATGCGCTACAATCTAGCCTTCATGAATGCTTCTACTGACAACCTTCAACATCAGCTTGGAGCCATGAGCATAGATTCTCCCTCATACAGTACCCGTATGATACGGGGCCAGCAATCCTATGACAGGCAACCCCGATGCTTTCACGGACTATGCTCCATATTAAGGAAAGAAAAGAGAAAAGTCTTCACAGGGGAGAAGACTGCTCTTACCATTCATCGTATTGGTACTGTAGCTCTTGAGCCATACGACTTTTCTCATAATCTTATGTATGACCTCGGGTGGAAAAAAAGAGGATATCTGTAACTCAACTTGCTGGAGAGAAGCTCTGGGCATTCGAGTTTCATCCTTTGGACTGTATTGTGAAGGATTTCCAGACAGGGAAGGAGATCAGAAGAGGGAAGAAAAGGGGCGTCTCTACAGCCTTGCAATGAGCGCTCCTGATTCCAGGACTGTCTGATCTATGAGGCATCACGAATGACTCTAGTGAGACCCCTGGTGCTTAAAAACCATCCAAATGCCGTTTAGTGTAATATGGCCACTAGTTGACTAAGGTCTTCCAATGGCCCTTAAGCAACGGTGCAGCCATTAAACTCCGCTTTGGTACCTAGTCTATGAAGACTTTGGAACCTCCACTTCATCCATGACTACATCATCACCTAAGATTGCTTAGGCACAGAACTTAACACCAGGGTAGACTCGCTCAGCACAATACCACACCAAGTGGTGTAGTAGAGCGACAAAGACCGGGATAAGCAACATCCCAAAGGACAAAGGAAAGGACCAGCCACCAAAAAAGTTTGTTAACCATTGCAGAGGCTGAACCATTGGAACATGAGTTCTTACCCAGCCTTCTCATCTGACATACCTATTTTACAAGCTAATTTTTGTAACAAGGTATGTCCTACCATGTAGGTACCTAATGGAAACCTCGAGGAAAAGTACCATCGGGGGATCAAGGTTAGACCTTATGAAAAGATAAACTCTCATTTTAACCTATTCTTTCCAACAAAGTAACAACGGAATCAAGATCTGGCACAGAGGCAACAATCGACCGACCCAAAAGTCGATCTGTTAATCTCCTTAGTCTAAGCTGTTAACTTAACTAATGAAAAAATGAACGAAAAAGACCGATGTACCAGGAGACCCGCCTTCTCAACCTTCCGTCGATCCACATGTCTGTGAAACGACAGATAGGATTGAGCTGAGCCTTGACCTTGTCAGTGAGACTGGAACAGAAGTAGGTCAAATTTGACTATAGGAACTTGTAGACTTCCGATTTGACCCACAACCGGACCACCAGCTTACTGAACAGGTAAGAAGCTATCACTTCTCCATGGCCCAAGGATAATGATAGAAGCTCGGTTGAAAAGCCCCTACCATCACCGAGAGTCTTCAGAAAACTCTCTCCCCGGACAGGGACAATACCTTAAAGGGGTACGTCCTCGTCCCTCCACCAGACGACTCAGATCTTGTCCAGCCACCGCTCACTGAGGCAGAGATGATTAAAATTTTCATATACACTAATCGAGGAGGGAATGAATTCGAATTCATACTACCACAGACTCAGCCGCTGCAGCAGTATCCTCATCGGATACAGATTCAGATACTACTCTTTGTGGCATATGCGTCAATTACTTTTTCCAACTAGCCTTCGGGTGGAATAAGATTAGCAGTTAAAGGAGCCGCATCAAAGGCAATGAAATTGTGTTGCGGAAATGAGTATGCTCTTGTGGGAAATTGACTGTTATTTAATCACTTAGGTAACTCTTACTTAAACAGCTTCGCTTACTTCCCCATCTCTCTCTCAATCTCATGAGTTCAAACCGGGGCAAGCGGTCCACGAGAATCTCTTCTCTTCCCTTGTTTGGTGCCTACTTCGGGAGATTGACCACAGCTGATTCCGTACTTGACTTAGACTTCGGCGGAAAGAAGAAAGAGATGAGATGCCACCAAAGCCCGTAGACTGGGATTTCCCATAGCTAAAGCTCGATAAAGGCACTCGGTAAGGGCAGATGAAATGCTATCCCCCCCTTCTAGGATCACTTCACTTGCTTGACAGGTTATAGGTTACTCACTCCCTTTCTCTCGGGATGAACTAGCGATATGAGACTTAGCCCGTCTTCGGCCAATTCAATTCCATGCCCGGTAGCAGCGGACATTTACCGATGCTTCTCCCCGTTCCCTATCCATGCAATGTAACCTATCTCGATTGACCGATCATGTGTGATCTTCAACTATGTTTATTGCCGGATCGGGTATTCATATCTCATTATCACGTAATCAACCCTCTTATCTTTCGTTGCTGGGTCGGCTATCTCATCTTCATTTCTTGATGCATGAGTTGGGCAAACAGAGATTGGAATTGGACCTCTTGGTACTCATCCTGATTCCCCTTTGTTCTTCTTCTGGTCCGTTAGTGGCAGTGGTCCGGACGAAGAAATGTAGTAGGGGAGTCAGGTAGATGAAGCAAGCCTAACAGACGAAATTCTTTGATGATCCATATTCGTACAGGGGAACGGGAAAGCTTGCTCAACTCTACGAGCGTTAATGTCTCCTTGTTGTCAATCGCGGTAGATGACTGAACACCAAACTCAATCCCAATGCTAAAAGAAACATCTTGACTTGTGACAAGTTCATTTGTTGTTGGAGTAGCCTACCTCATCTGATCTTTCTTTACAAACCCATTACTGGGGCTGATCTATCATACTTAATTGATCGAGTAGTTGGCTCAACAAATACAGGAATGGAAGTGATGGCGCTACTCCTTCTTTCTTTGTGGCTCGTTCGAAGCATTCTTTCGGGCACTGCATTGGAAGTCCTCCACTGCTACCTTGACTGAGGCTGGACTTATCTGATTCAGCTAGTCTTTTTTTGCTATTTCGATATCGCTCTTCCTTCTCCTCTCCAGCAGGAGTTCAAAATCGTTGACGTGACATCGACCAGAATCATTGATGTGCATCTAACTGAAAGCGATCATGCTCAACCTCCTCGATTACAGTCAACTGGGAACTTTTCGATGAATAGGGCATACGGCGTGACAATCTGTTGACATACATTTCCCTTGGTATACCTCTACAAAGAGATTAGAGAAAGAGAATCATTTCACCGATAGCAATGAGAGTCACTCTGCCTGGACTTCCCAATCAAACATGGACAACGGCTACCAATATGACAGTGCAAGAGTGGAACTCGTATACTCCACTTCTTGTTAGTTAAGGTTAAGTAGAGAAGGCTACCGGCCCTGCCATCTTGCTTTACAGACCGACCGCTGGAACTGATCTTTCTTATGTCATATTGCCGGGTCGGCTACCTCATCTCTCTTATCACGGAATCTTCTTATACGTTGATACACAAGTTGGACAAAGAGAGGGAGGCAGGGAAGGTCTCCTTCTGGGATGAATCCTTCTTCCTATTGCTATTGCTTTGGTCCGGAGATGGCTTGTGACTTGTATGGAGAGGGTAGGCTGCTACGATGTGGCAAGATGAAAGTAAGCATGCTCAACTTCGATCTAGTAGGGGCAGTCCCTGTCTTCGTTCAATGCTTTGCCGGTCAAACATTGTTTATGGCATTTATCTAGTAGTAGAGCTGACCTCACACTAAGACAATCTCGATTAATTAAAATAAAGATCTTTCATTGCGCTAGGTTCTTCGCCAGCTAGCTTTCCCCCTTTGGTTCAGCTACTCTTCTTTCTATGATCCTCTTACTCCGATCTCGCCTTTACAGCCAGTAATGCTCGATTCCCACTTCCCGCCTCTCCATCTGCCGCTGAAGAAAGAATCGGTAAGAAGAAAGAAAAATCTCGTATATGATCGATCGCGAGTTCGAGTTCGGTCATCCTGGATTCGTGTACTTAACCGACCTTCTCCAGCAAGCGTATCAAAAAGCAAGCAAGTAAGTTAAGTGGAGAGTAAAATGCCAACGTTAGACTTGAAATAGTACTTACAGCGGATCTGTGGTCACTTATTGGCTCAGCTCAGTCAAGTACGTACCGGCTCGTATTTGATAAGTAGGTTTTTGATTGATTCGTGGGGGGTCGTGGAAGAATTGGGTTCGGTTCCCATAGCCCGCGAAAAAGACTGATTCAACGAGATATGTCTTGATGACTTCATGCCACATCAATTCAATAGGAGGAGGAGTCCGTAGCGTAGGTAGGAGAATTTTTCATGCCACGACGATCTATTGATATAAGACTACGCCTCATTTTCCGAAGATTGAGGAAGAAAGAAAGAAGCCGCCACTGGCTACGAGCTGCCGTAAGCGCTCTTGCACGAGTACTGTATCACTACAGTAACAGGAAGTACGAGCATAAATCAGTAGTCACTCTTCGCCTTTCAAGATATTGCGTATAATAGATAGAGAGAGCCAGTCTCTTTTCTTTAGCGACCGAGAATTTATGTCAAAAGGACCAACGACGATGAAGGAGGAGAAGGGGAAGGAGGAGGAGTAGGAGCTAATTCGGACGGAATCGAATGATTACGAGATAGACAATGAGACAAAGCCAAGAGGGGAGAGCACTTAGACAATTCATTTTGAGTACAGGGAAGTCTGCTGGTAGGAATTCCTCAGGGCGTATTACGGTTTTTCACCGAGGGGGTGGATCGAAGCGATTGCAGCGAAGAATTGATCTGAAACGAAGCACTTCGTCTATGGGCATTGTAGAAAGGATAGAATATGACCCTAATCGTTCTTCTCGGATCGCTCCAGTACGATGGATCGAGGGGGTCCGCCAGAGGAAATTGAATACGATAGAGGAGTTCGCTCCGCCGCGTAAGATCCTCGAACCTACCACGACCACCATCCGCGGCCTATTTTCGTTCTCTTCCCTGCCCGGGAAGGTGGATCAAAGAAAGGTAGCTTGCTTCTCTCCTGGACTGATGGCGGCTTATGTAGTGGTCGGCCCTCCTACCAGAATGTCCCCTTGGTCGAAGAGCGCCTTGTATAGTAAAGGTGCAGGAAGCAAAAAAACTTGCGCGAAGGACGTCTTCTTCTCTGCCCTCTCCTCTCCAAAGGCCAAGGGGGAGACTGTATCCCTTTCCTTCGGTAGCTCTTTTGGTTTCCCAAGGGTAGCGGTAGCTGGGGCAAAGCCCGCTTTCTTCGCTCCGCGAATGAGAGAGAAACTCAGAGGAAAAAACACGTTCTCTCTTTGCGAGGTCCGAAAGTGGAGAACGCATAGCATTCTCTGGGCACATAGGATCAAACGTAAAGCAGCGCTTTCTTGGCAGAGCTTTAGGCGGCAAGATACTTTAGGGCTTGTTGGAGCTGCTGAGCATAACGAATCGAAGCCGAAGACGGATCAAGGTAGCTTGCCTGCCAAGCCGATAGGCGAAAGGCCGAAGGATAGAGCGTGCAAAGTCGATCGTGCACCTGTCACTTATATAATAGCCAGTCATCAATTAGAAAGAGGCAAAATGGTGATGAATTGCGATTGGTCCAAACCTTCGACCAGCGACTTATTGCGACCCGCCCAGAATGCTCATCCATACTAAGACCTTATTCACACAGCGAAGAAAGGCCGAGTGGAAGGGGGCAGTCAGCTGGCTGCTTCTTGGCCACGCCCCCCTGCTTATAGATACGAGATACTTAATCTAAATTCAAAAATAGGAAATTGAATACCATTTTCCGATATACGTATAGAAACATGGGTACATGATATTGAATGTCATCCAGGTCAAGGCGCAAAGCTGGCTCGAGCGGCAGGAACTTTTGCTAAAATAATGAAGGAAGCAGCACTCCCCACACTCTCTCTTAAGCTTGTGCGGCTACCCTACCTACCTTCGGGTGTTGAAAAACTCATAGATTCCCGATGCCGAGCTACTATTGGTATAGTTTACAATCCCAACCACGGTGCACGTAAGCTTAGAAAAGCTGGACAAAGCCGGTGATTAGGCAGACGCCCCATTATTCGTGGTGTTGCAATCAATCCAGTGGATCATCCTCATGGAGGAGGTGAGGGGCACACGAAAGGAGGTAGACCTTCGGTGTCACCTTGAGGGAAGCCCACCAAAGCAGGGTTTAGGGTAGGGGTGGAGAAAGGCAGAAATGAGTTCATGCCACGACGATCTATATGGAAG